TAATTTTTTTTTAGTTAAAGAAAAAAAAACGATGCCTACAGGAAAAGGACTAATCAGTTATTTCTGCCATCGCCTCAAACGTGTCAATATTCTCACTAATGGTACGTAAATGTAACTCCTTGTTCAAAGAACTATTCAGAGTACCTCGAGCTCCCTTTAAAACTTGTTGGAAAACCTGTTGTCGGACTTGCTGAACCGCCCTTTGGTGGTCAAAACGAATGGTTTCATTTTTGTAATTTTCTAATTCTTCCAAAGTCTTATAAGTTGACTTAATCAAATTCAATTTTTCTCGTTCTATCTCCGAGTATCCATTCACTCGAAATTGATCTGCTTCCCTTTCGACTTTCCGTAAGCGAGCCCGGGCTTTTTCCAGCCGTTGAATGGCCCCCCCCTGCAGTTCCTCTGAATTTCGAATAGTATTCAGGATCTTCCGTTTTCGATTATCTAATAAATCACTTAATGAAAGTAGATTATCTTTCCATTCATCTCAAAACTTACATGATCCCTTCCCGAACCAAACATGAATTTTTCGATTCATTTGGCTCTCACACTCAATTACTTCAACTTTTTAAGTATGGGGGCAATTCCCATATCTTTTTTTTTTTAATGTAATGAGCCTATCCTCTACCTCTCTTCTCTATTCATATTCCAAGATGTCGCGACTAATCACTAATCCAAGACCAGAATATTTTGAGGACTCTTCTGACGGAACAAAACAAAAATATTGAATTGTCAGCAAAGTTGTTTCTTTTTTTCGTCAAATCCAAAGAATTCTTCTTACTTTATATTATACACAGGTCACCGATTCAGCATAAAAAGCGGTCGATTGAAATATTTTGCATTCCAATAAAAGAAAAGGCTCAAATAATTTTATCGACATGAGTGTTTTATATCGAAAAAAAAAAAACAAATTCCAATTATTCATTTTGCAAACATTTCTATTCTATATTAATATAGTAGTAGAAAGAGTACCATGCTGCGTCTGGACTTCAAACAGTTTGGTTTAGCTTTAACCATGTCAATGACCCCACACTATTGGTTTGGTTGATAGAGAATCAAAGTAGATTTACCAATGAATCACGAAATGCTATGGTTCTTAAATATGATTTGAAATTGATTCAGAAGTAATTCGCGGAATCGTGCACCTTTTTCGATCTAGTTATAATGAAAAAAAGTACAGCTGGTTGGATCCAGCCTATTCTTGAAATAAACAACTCGCACGCACTCCCTTTCCAAAAAAGATCAATACACCAAGGACTACACTTAGATTTATTGGATTTGTTGCTAAAATATCGGTATTAAACCCGAAACTCCCGGCAAATGACCAGCGAACCAAGGAAACGAAAGAATCGGTTATATTTTTCATATTATCTCCTCTTTTAGATAGACTAAAAAAAAATACGTAATTTGCATATTTATAGGATTAAACAAAGGGATTCGCAAATAAAAGCGCTAATGCTACAACCAGTCCATAAATTGTTAAAGCTTCCATAAAAGCCAGACTAAGCAATAAAGTACCTCGTATTTTTCCCTCCGCCTCGGGTTGTCTCGCGATACCTTCTACAGCTTGACCCGCAGCAGTACCTTGACCTACTCCAGGTCCAATAGAAGCAAGCCCGACGGCCAACCCAGCGGCAATAACAGAAGCGGCAGAAATCAGTGGATTCATGATAAGTTCCTCGCACTAAAATAAAGAAATAGTTAATGATACAATCGTCCAATATGACTTAATTATTCCATCGCTAAGATTCATCCAGTCGAAATAACTAAGAACTCGGAATTGAAGTAATAATAATATTAGTATTAAACCATAAAAGCTACTTCGATATCTCTTTTTTAGTTCCGATCCACAGGATTTTTGTGAATCCATACAACTTTTGTTCTTCCATTTCTTCTTTCCAAACCCTTTTTTAATTCTTCGTTCGTTAGTTTTCTTTATTTCATCGCTTTATTCATTCACATTCAATTCACAGGCAAAGACGAAACCGAAGAATTTCTATTGGAATCTCTATCTAAGTTCACAATAGTAGGGCGGATTAGATATATCTTTAGTTGATATATAACTATCAATATCTAATATCATATATACATGTCTTTCTTCCATAACGTAAACCAACTATTCATATCTTCATATCTTAGATTCAAACTATTCGTATCTTAAAGTCAATCGTATTCTAGAATCATTCTTGGAACCATACACAAGAGTTGGCTTAGAGTCATTAGATCCCATATACCCAATTCTGTTCCCCTCTCCCAATCAACCCATTTTTTATGAATCTCGTTTGGCGAATCATTGCATAGAAATAAACATAAGTCTTTTATTCCGGTAAGGTCATTCACTTTAATTATTTAATTATTTATTAATATTTTCTTTTGGTCAATCGTTGAATTGAATAAAATCAACTAAAATGGGAATCATTCTAGAAAGCATCTTTCTTTTTCTTTTTTTTTTTAATCACACACCGTGTAAATTGTGATACTATGATACTATAAGAATTTTTATATTAAGAATTTTTATTCAAATAATGACTCCTTATATTTGAATTGAATGAACAAAACAATAGAATGATAATATTCATTGGCAGGAGTATGATATAATAAAGCCAAACATGAATTTTAGGAAAAAGATCTTTTTGATCTCTTTCCTTTTTTACAATTCCCCAATATCTGAATTTTTTTTCTATGACTCTTGGTCGTATATCCCGTATTTGTCTATTTCTATTTGTATATTGGTGTTTCCTAAGTGGATTATCTTTAGTTACGCATACACTGCGTTATTCTAAGCTAAAAAAAAAAAGAGACTATTTCGAAAACTAGTCAATGGTGGCCCTCCATAGATTCGCCTATATAAGCCGCCGCTAAAGTTGCAAAAATAAGAGCTTGAATACCGCTTGTAAATAATCCAAGGAACATCACAGGTATAGGAACCACTAAAGGTACTAAAGAAACAAGAACAACAACTACTAATTCATCAGCTAATATATTCCCGAAAAGTCGAAAGCTAAGTGATAAAGGTTTTGTGAAATCTTCTAAAATGTTAATGGGTAAAAGAATTGGAGTCGGTTGAATGTATTTACTGAAATAACCTAATCCCTTTTTAGAAAGACCTGCATAGAAATATGCTACTGACGTGAGCAAGGCTAAAGCAACGGTAGTATTGATATCATTCGTAGGTGCAGCTAACTCCCCATGGGGTAACTGTATTATTTTCCAAGGTAAAAGAGCACCGGACCAATTCGAAACAAAAATAAATAGAAACATAGTTCCAATAAAGGGAACCCATGGACCATATTCTTCTCCAATCTGAGTTTTGCTCACGTCTCGAATAAATTCAAGGACATATTCGAAGAAATTTTGACCGGCAGTCGGAATAGTTTGTGGATTCCGAACAGCTATAAGGGCTGAACCTAATAAGATAGCAATTACAACCCAAGAAGTAATAAGTACTTGGGCATGGACTTGTAAACCTCCTATTTGCCAATAGAAATGTTGGCCTACTTCCACACCGGATATATCGTATAACCCTTTTAGTGTGTTACTGGAACATGATATAACATTCATATTGCCCTCTAACAGAAATAGAACTTTAAAAAGAATTATTTTGATTCAACCCTCTCCCTTTCGACTTGTATACTTTAATTAGAATTATCCGTTTTGAATACCCGCTAATCACATAATATCCACAGTTTTTTTTTGAATTTCTTTTCTTTTATGCGATTCAAGAAGAGTAACCGATTCCAAAAATCAAAAAATCCATGTAGTTACCAAAAAAATTGATTTATCTTATTATTAATCAAGGATTTCGTATATAGCTAGAACGACCCTCACAAATTGCAAATACAAATTTATTAAGAATTAATCGGATTGAAGCTATAGCGTTATCGTTTGCTGGAATCGAAATATCTGCGAGATCGGGGTCACAATTTGTATCGATTAAACAAATTGTTGGAATTCCCAAAGCGATACATTCTCGAAGAGCCGTATATTCTTCTTGCTGATCAACGATGATTACAATATCCGGTACCCCCGTCATAGATTGAATCCCGCCCGGATACGTTTGCAAGCGTGATAATTGTCTCTTCAGGATAGCTGCATCTCTTTTTGGAAGACGGTTGAGTCTCCCCGTCTTTTGTTCCGCTCTCAAATCCCTGAACTTATGAAGTCTCGTTTCTGTAGTGGACCAATTCGTTAACATACCACCGAGCCCTTTTTTATTAATATAATATAATGACTAATGACACCGGGTTCTTATTGCAGCTCGTGCTACTAAATCCGCTGCTTTATAACAAGCTTCTGATAAAAAACGAGCAGTTCTTGTCAGATTTGTAATATGAATACCTTTATGTTTTGCTGAGATATAAGGTGACATTCTAGGATTCCATTTCCTAGTACCATGACAAAAAGGAATTCCTGTTTCCATCATCTCTTCAAAATTGATATTCCACTATCTTCTTGCCATTTCTCCCCATACTTCCTCTTTTTTTTATCAAAAAAGATTTGATAAAAAAAAGAGACGAGGTGCCCTGAAATAAAGTGCCCTGAAATAAATAATTGTTCCAATGGAACCTTCTCTTCTACCAGAGATTGGCCATTGATACACAATCCAGGCCATTCATTACTTTCTATTCGTTATTATCTTTCTTTTCTTACTATTAAGAAATCAAAGGATCAAAAATAGTTAAGAGAATCCGCTCCTTAGGACTCATTAAATCCTCTAAATGATTGTTCTGATGTATCATGTAAAGTCTTTGAAATGCAAAAGTCTAATAATTCTCTGTGGTGTAAGAAAATATCTATCATCCCCCCCCCCGAATAAATTCTTTTTTTTGTTTCCAAAAGAATATGGTTATGCTGCCGTGAACAGTGCACTAATGCTTTGAATCCGGTACCAACGGGTATCATCCCCCCCAGAACAACGTTCTCTTTCAGGCCTTTCAACCAGTCGATACGACCCCGGAGAGCTGCTTTTGCTAAAACCCGAGCGGTTTCTTGAAAACTTGCTTCAGATATAAAACTTTGAGTATTCAGAGATGCTCTCGTTATTCCCAATAATATAGCTCGATAACAGATCGCTTCTTCCAAAGCACGCCCCGTTCGCTCCGCTCGTAACAATCCAATAAGTTCGCCGGGTAAAAAAATATTAGACATTCCATCTTCTGAAACCAACACTTTTGATGTTATTTGACGTACAATAATTTCGATATGTCTATTATGGATTTGGACCCCCTGGGATCGATAAACCTTTTGGATCTTATTAACCAAAGAGATACGACTTTGCACTATAGTTAGCTCAGCACCAATTAAGAATCCCCAAGGAATCCCAAGAATTCTTGTTATACGCGCGTTCCAACCCTCAACTCTTTTTTCTAGGTTCATCGATATTGAATCAATCGAACGCACTTCTAACACTTGTTCTACTTTTGGAAGACCCTGCGTTATATCACCAGATCTTGATTTTTCATATATAAATGTAATTAATGTATCTCCTTCATAAAGGATTTCTCCATAATGCCCATGAACTGTTGCTCCTGGAGTAGCCAAATAAGGCTTAGCTGATCTTATTACTACAGAGCCAGCTTGAACAATTAAAACTTGACCTGATTTGAGGTGTGGTCCATTTGTGGCTATACATATATTTTCACAAATAAACTGCCCAAGACTCATTATTGTGGACATTTCCTCACAATAATTATGATGGATAAAATACCAATTCAAATTAAATGGATTCAAAACAATCTTACTGTCTGGATCAGGATTATAAATTCTCTCGTTTTCATCCATTAAATAAAATTTACGTACTTGAAAAGTCTGTTTTAAATTATCAAGTTTCAAATAGTTAGTTACCGAAACCGGATTATAAGTTATTAAATAGTAAAATGAATAAAAATTCGCAATTTGAAGGACTGTTCCTAAGGGTCCCAACGAATTCCTAATTGGAATTAGAGGATCTTTTTGAATGTGAATTGATTGCTTTAGCACATTTTGATATTTGATATCGTTGAATGGACCCATTCGAAAACAATTAGATGATGACAAAATTATCAAAGATTGGCATTCCTTATTTCTATTCAACAGGGTATGAATAGTTCCTTGATTTTGGCTAAGTGATTGTTGAACCCTTGCCTTGAAATAAATGGAGTAAAACGGATTTATATTGGTGCGATCTGGACCATTATCCGAGATCAATCCTGGACTTGACGGAGCATTCCTTTTTCTGATATACGGAATATGGGATTGCACTAAGTCGATTCTTAGGAAATCTCGAATCATACCATTTGTACTTACTTCAACAAAGGAAGCACAGACCTCTTCGACGGAAGAACTTTTTTTGTCTTGGTCCCAATTCAAGACTAAACAAGTTCGAACTAATTGAATACTTGTGTCAGAAATACCCCGAAAGGGTTTGCCCTTTCCATAAAGGATATAATTGACAACTCGAAGGTGCATATTATCCTTTTCCCGCAGCAGATCCTGGGGGAAGAGTGTTGCTAAATTGATACCGTTCGCTATTTCATATGTGACTACGGGTCGAACCAAAACAAAATGCTTTTTCTTGGTAGGTGTGATCCGTTGGACATAGATCCATTTTTTCAATTTTTTTGATTCCCGGGTGGATTCCTTAAGTTCTTTTTTTCCCGTTTCCGGCGGTATCAAGATGCCACTGTGTCGGGATATCTTATCCGTTTCCCCAGGAAAATGGATATCCCCAGAAAAAACTTTTAGTTCAATCTTTTTTTTTTTTTTCTCCACTCGGACCAATCCGCCCACTTGGCTTCTTCTATTTAAAGCGATTCGGGTATCTACTCCAATGATACTATTATTCCGTACCATTACGTAAGAAGATTCGGGTAAAATATGCACTTCCTCGGGAATGAAAAAAAAGCGATCGATTTTCATTTGAAATTTTGGCTTGATTTTTTTGACTCCTCGATACTCAATCAAGTCCTCTTTTTTGACGATTGAATGCGCCCCTATAGTCCCATATTTAGTAATTCCTGAATTCTTTCTTCTGTATCGAGGATCATCAAAATAAGCAAGAATACCATTTTTACGGAAAATACCCTTTATGGGTATTTCAATCGAGATACCTGAATGGGGCATTAGTTCTTTCTCTTGTTCTTGAATGGATTGGAACGGAATGAGAAATTGATTTCTTCGCCTTTTTGCCAATAAATCAGAATTCTTGTGGAGAATTGCAGGATGTATGAGATTACAATGACCAATACCTATGATTCGATTAAATCCCGAATAATCAAAAATACCATCTTCTTTTTTATCAGAAAAATCTGACCTAACTAATTGGTGTCTCACTTGATCATTATTCACTGAGAGGCTAGAAATATATCTTCGTTCGACAGAATGAGAATGGATGTTCAGTTGATCTTGATCCTTGTGGAGTGAAAAAGAAACTACACCGAATCTGCACGAACCTCCTGATAATATCCATAAATGACTTGTTTTTGGTAAGAGCCGGACATTACTATATTGAAATTCGGGTGC